AAAAATTGATAAGCTTAACACAAAGGCGGAAAAAGAAATAATAGTAACTTGGTCGCGGGCATCTACCATTATACCTACCATGATTGGACATACAATCGCTATACATAATGGAAGGGAACACTTGCCTATTTACATAACTGATCGGATGGTAGGTCATAAGTTGGGAGAATTTGCGCCAACTCTCAATTTTAGGGGACATGCAAAAAACGATAATAAATCTCGTCGTTAATATTAAAAAAATTATTATTAATAAAATAAAAGTAATATCAGAAATGCTTATCATTTTTTAATGGGAGATAAACTTTATGAAAAGAAAAAAGAGAAAAGATGATGTATATGCTTTAGGCCAATATATATCTATGTCAGCTCACAAAGCACGAAGAGTAATTGATCAGATCCGCGGGCGTTCTTATGAAGAAGCACTTATGATATTAGAACTCATGCCCTATCGCGCATGTTATCCCATTTTTAAATTGATTTATTCTGCCGCATCAAATGCTAGTCACAATAAAGGTTTCAACAAAGCCGATTTAATCCTTTTTCAAGCCGAAGTTAATAAAGGAACTACAATGAAAAAATTAAAACCTCAAGCCCGAGGGCGCAGTTATCTGATAAAAAGACCTACTTGTCACATAACTATTGTATTAAAAGATATAACCTACTATGGAAACATAGAAGAATATATACGAAATTTATGTAAAACTAATCAACACAAAGTCTTGCTCAATCCAGCATTTGTCGAATACCTGGATTTTTTTAAAAGTAAGTATGATGGGGTAATATGGGACAAAAAATAAATCCACTTGGTTTCAGACTTGGTACAACCCAAAGTCATTATTCCCTTTGGTTTGCAAAACCAAAAAACTATTCTGAAGGTCTACAAGAAGATCAAAAAATACGGGATTATATAAAAAATTTTGTACAACAAAATACAAGAACCGCCTCGGGTGTTGAAGGAATTGGGCGCATAGAAATTCAAAAAAGAATCGATCTGATACAGGTAATAATCTATATGGGATTCCCAAAGTTATTAATAGAAAATAGACCACGGGGAATCGACGACCTAAAAAAAAATGTACAAAAAGAATTAAATTGTGTGAACCGAAAACTCAACATTGCTATTTCACGAATTGCAAAACCTTATGGACACCCTAATATTCTTGCTGAATTTATAGCCGGACAATTAAAGAATAGGGTATCATTTAGAAAAGCAATGAAAAAAGCCATCGAATTAACCGAACAAGCTGATACAAAAGGAATTCAAATACAAATAGCAGGCCGTATCGATGGAAAAGAAATTGCACGTATCGAATGGATAAGAGAAGGAAGAGTTCCCCTACAAACCATTCGCGCAAAAATTGATTATTGTGCCTATACCGTTCGAACTATTTATGGAGTATTGGGTATAAAAATTTGGATATTTATAGACGATAAATAATAGGGCTTTACCTGTGTTTCGATTTAGATTTTAAAATGGAACACAAAATAACAACATTTTTCATTCTTTTTTTTTGACATCAATTCCATCAAACCAATTTAATTCCATAAGGTTAAATAAAAATTTTGCATCTTTTTTTGATAGAATTGCTATGCTTAGTGTGTGACTCGTTGGTTTTTGCTATAAGTAAGCCTAAAAACCCATAATATGAACTCCTAACTATAGAATCAATAACCAACTCATCGCATCACATTATCTGGATCCAAAGAAACAGTCAAGATATACTTTTTTAGTCCTATCGTTGTAGCAACTGCATTTTTTGTAGCATAAAAATAATCGAATGAATTTTTAAACAAAACAAAATTCAAATAAAAAAGGATACGGATAAATGGAAAGGTGAGAGAAAGAAAAAAAGAAATATAAATAGAAAAGATATATGATTTCAATATAATATGTACGGTCTTTGCAACATCTCATAAACAACAACAATGTAATTTAAGCATTAATATGGATTCCCGGATAATTATATGCGAGGAATGCGTTCATAGAAAAAACGTATGAGCTTCAAGCCAATAAAGACTAAGATAGTTGGCTCAAGAACTAATTTTATTAAGAGCTCCGTTGTAGAATTCAGGCCTAACCATTAATGAAGAAGCGATGGGAACGAAGGAACCCAAGAATACATAAGATTCAATGGAAAATGAATCCTGATGATTCGGTGGGAAGGATGGCGGAACGAACCAGAAATCAATTCATATATTCTGACAAATTATAAACTAACCCTTGAAATAGAGATTGAAAGAGTAAATATTCGCCCGCGAAAAATTTTTATCATATAAAAAAAATATCTAATAAATTAAACGAATCCCTAAGAATCTCTTGATTCAGTAGATTATTATGTATATATCTTAATTAAAATTTTTCATTCGCGAGGAGCCGGATGAGAAGAAACTCTCATGTCCAGTTCTGCAGTAGAGATGGAATTACGTAAAATACCATCAACTATAACCCAAAAAGAACTAGATTCCGTAAACAACATAGAGGAAGACTGAAAGGAATATCTTATCGAGGAAATCGTATTTCTTTTGGAAGATATGCCCTTCAGGCACTTGAACCCGCTTGGATCACGTCTAGACAAATAGAAGCGGGGCGGCGAGCGATGACACGAAATGCACGTCGTGGCGGAAAAATATGGGTACGTATTTTTCCAGACAAACCGGTTACAGTAAGGCCTGCCGAAACCCGTATGGGTTCGGGAAAAGGATCGCCCGAATATTGGGTAGCTGTTGTCAAACCGGGTCGAATACTTTATGAAATAAGTGGGGTAGCAGAAAATATAGCCCGAAGGGCTATCTCAATAGCGGCATCTAAAATGCCTATACGAACTCAATTCATTATTTCAGGTATAGGAACGTAGAACCAAATCTTTTGACAAACAATATTTCTTTTTCTTTTTAGTCCTTTGCATTGAAAGAACCGATAAAAAAATATGATTCAACCTCAGACCTATTTGACTGTAGCAGACAACAGCGGAGCTAAAAAACTGATGTGTATTCGAATCATAGGAGCTAGCAATCGTCGATATGCTCGTATTGGCGATGTTATTGTTGCTGTGATCAAAGAAGCAATACCCAATTCACCCTTAGAAAGATCAGAAGTAATAAGAGCTGTAATTGTACGTACCTGTAAAGAACTCAAACGTGCCAACGGTATGATAATAAGATATGATGACAACGCTGCAGTTATCATTGATCAAGAAGGAAATCCAAAAGGAACTAGAGTTTTTGGTGCAATTGCACGGGAATTGAGACAAAAGTTTACCAAAATAGTTTCATTAGCTCCGGAGGTATTATAAGAAAGAATAAGAAATAGGATATTTGAATGAATATAGTAGACTGTCTATCACGTATATACCTTTCATTTTTTAATTTTTTTTAATCCATAACAGAAAAAATTTTACTAAAAAATTCCGAAAAAACATGCAGATTATACCAAAATTTGGAGACACCGCTAATTTTAGTTCATCATGGGTAGGGACACTATTGCTGATATAATAACCTCTATACGAAATGCTGATATGAATAGAAAAGGAACTGTTCGAATAGCCTCGACTAACATCACCGAAAACATTGTTAAAATACTTTTACGAGAAGGCTTTATTGAAAACGTGAGAAAACATCAAGAAAGAAACAACTATTTTTTGGTTTTAACCCTACGACATAGAAGAAATAGGAAAGGACCATATAAGAATACTTTATATTTAAAAAGAGTCAGTCGACCTGGTCTACGAATATATTCTAACTTTCAGGGACTTCCTAGAATTTTAGGAGGAATGGGAATTGTAATTCTTTCTACCTCTCGCGGTATAATGACAGATCGGGAGGCTCGACGAGAAGGAATTGGCGGAGAAATTTTATGTTATATATGGTAATCTCTCTAATATCTGAATTAGATAGACAATTGCCTATAATTGTGACTAAAAAAGACAAAGTACAGGTTATCTAATATCTCTGCTCTCTTAGTTGATACGTTAAGGAGGTTTTGCTTGAAATGAAAGAGCAAAAAAAGATTCATGACGATTTGATTACTGAATCATCCGGCCCCTAACAGTCTATTCTGAGTTCGTTTAGATAACGATACGATGGAGTTATAGACAGATCCTACCCAGGGAGTTCAAATTGAAGTAAGCCTTTATGATTGAACCCGAGGGTATATTATAGACTTCGCGCTAAAGATTCCAATGCTTAAGTTTTTTTTAACTTCAATGATCCGTTTCGTTTCAATACAATTCAAGATGAAAAATATCAAGAAACTTATTTTCTTCCAACAACTAGATTCAGAATTTAAAGTAAGGAATGACAAATATGAAAATAAGAGCTTCTGTTCGTAAAATTTGTGAAAAATGTCGGCTGATTCGCAGACGGGGACGAATTATAGTCATTTGTTCTAACCCAAAACATAAACAACGACAAGGATAACCATTCTACTATACTCAAAATACTAAAAAGCACTCTCTAAAAGATTTGAGTAATGTAAAAAAAATAAAGAATTTGTTTTGACATGAAATGGATATATCCATATATCTCTGACTCATATTTATGAAATGATAAAAGATGGCAAAACCTATACCCAAAATTGGTTCACGTAGAAATGGACGTATTAGTGCACGTAAAAGTGCACGTAAAATACCAAAAGGAATTATTCATGTTCAGGCAAGTTTCAATAATACCATTGTGACTGTTACAGATGTACGAGGTCGCGTTGTTTCTTGGGCTTCCGCCGGTACGTGTGGATTCCGCGGTACAAAAAGGGGAACACCCTTTGCAGCTCAAACCGCGGCCGGAAATGCTATTCGTACAGTGGTGGAGCAGGGCATGCAACGAGCAGAAGTCATGATAAAAGGTCCTGGTCTCGGAAGAGATGCAGCATTACGAGCTATTCGTAGAAGCGGTATACTATTAAGTTTCGTACGCGATGTAACCCCCATGCCACACAATGGCTGTAGGCCTCCTAAAAAAAGACGTGTGTAAAAATGGAAGAGATTTCAAGAGAAATAAACGATTCAAAGATAATAATAATATTACTATGGTTCGAGAGAAAATAAGAGTATCTACTCGGACACTGCAGTGGAAGTGTGTTGAATCAAGAACAGATAGTAAATGTCTTTATTATGGGCGCTTTATTCTTTCTCCACTTATGAAAGGTCAAGCTGATACCATAGGCATTGCAATGCGCAGAGTTTTACTTGGCGAAATGGAAGGAACATGTATCACACGTGCAAAATCTGAGAAAATACCCCATGAATACTCTACTATCATAGGTATTCAAGAATCAGTCCATGAAATTTTAATGAATTTAAAAGAAATCATAGTGAGAAGTAATCTATATGGAATTTGTGAAGCGTCTATTTATGTTCGGGGCCCTAGATGCGTAACTGCTCAAGATATCATCTTACCACCCTATGTAGAAATTATTGATAATACACAACATATAGCTAACTTGACGGAACCAATTGATTTGTGTATTGAATTACAACTCGAGCGAAATCGCGGATATCATATAAAAACGCCAACTAACTTTCAAGACGGAAGTTATCCTATAGATGCTCTATTCATGCCTGTTCGAAACGTGAATCATAGTATTCATTCTTATGGGAATGGGAATGAAAAACAAGAAATACTTTTTCTCGAAATATGGACAAATGGCAGTTTAACTCCGAAAGAAGCACTTTATGAAGCCTCCCGGAATTTCATTGATTTATTGATTCCTTTTCTACATGCAGAAGAAGAAAACTTACATTTAGAGGACAATCAACATAAAGTGTCTTTACCACCCTTTACCTTTCATGATAGATTAACTCAACTCAGTAAAGACAAAACAAGAAAAGCATTGAAATATATTTTTATTGACCAATTAGAATTGCCACCTAGGATCTATAATTTCCTCAAAAAGTCCAATATATATACATTAGCGGACCTTTTGAATAACAGTCAAGAAGATCTTATTAAAATGGAACCTTTTGACAGAGAAGACGTAAAAAAAATATTAGATACTTTAGAAAAATATTTTGGAATTTTCTTTGATTTAACAAAAACGAAAAATAAAAGATGAAAAAAATGGATTCAATTTGACAGAATAAATCAAAAATTGGAGTGAATAGATCGATGTATCTAGGGAAAATTCACTTTGAAAGCGACGATTCCCTAGATACAAATATTGTGCTATTTCACAATTGAATCAATTTAAAAAAGACCTAAAGTTAGAGATTTATCAATAGGTAATGTTGCTCCAATACCTAACCAAAGGGCCAATACGGTACCAACCAAAAAGACGGTTGTAGCTACTGGACGACGAAATGGATTTTGAAATTTATTAACATTCTCTAAAAAAGGAACTGTTAATAATCCCGCAGGTACTGAAACCATTAAAAGAACGCCTAATAACTTATTAGGTACTGTACGAAGTATTTGAAATACAGGAAAAAAATACCATTCAGGTAATATTTCCAAAGGAGTTGCAAACGGATCCGCTGGCTCACCAATCATTGATGGTTCTAAAACCGCTAAGCCTACGGTACATGCAATAGTACCTAGAATTACTACGGGAAAAATATATAAAAGATCATTAGGCCATGCGGGCTCCCCATAATAATTATGACCCATTCCTTTTGCCAATTTCGCCCTTAATACAGGATCAGTCAAATCAGGTTTTTTTGTTAGTAGGATAGGTGAATTTTTATAGATATTCAATTCATCCCCCGAAAGAGCCGGACATGCTGATTTTTCATCATCCGGCTCGAGCCAGAATCAAAAGAACCGAACGGATCTAGAATATAGATCTTATCCATATGAAAGGTTATTCAGGAAGGATTTAGGTTCTTACAAATAAATGCTCAACACCCAAGTAGGCTTACTTGGTTGATCATGATCAAATGCTTTCTGGGTCGTCTCATACCTTGTGGTTTATTTTTATCTCCAAAATATTTGGAAATTTTTACTTTTATTCAAAATTTTTATATTTAAAAGTTTAAATAAAGGGTTTACTTGTTACTAATATAGCCTAGCCCTGATTGTTCTTTAGATCCCTTGTTTCACTCCGATAGTATCATCGATCAGGTCAATGCAGAGGAAATGGCTGCATTTCAATACTATTCAAACGATTATTTTAAATTAGTAATATTATAATTATATTATATATAACATAAATAAATAATAATAAAAGATAAAAATGTTTGGATAAATAGAATCCAAAATCACACATTCGACTAGATCTTACGGAGCCCTTTCATGCATGACATGATTCAGGTTTGATCATAGAAAAAATTCTCTTCACACGAACCAGCCTATCCTTGGTATAGAACTTACTTATACGGTGGTTGGACAAAAGACACATTAATTTCAATGTAGCAGAAAAGGGCCTATATCTGCGCAGCCTAATCAATAGTTCAAGTCACACACTCCCATAATCCATTTTATTTTCGGAGAATTACCTTCAACTAGTGATATAGTGATATTATGTTAAATAACTAAATACAATATCAATATTATAGAGTTGAAAGAAAATGTCCAAATACATGGATTATTGTTTTCAATAATCCATACATGTAGCAATGAAATACTATTGTTTTAGTCTTCCCCCAAATGAACAATGAGGAGAGATTACAAATATCTAGAATATACTCTTTTTTTGATTCTATAAGGGACCAGAAATACCTTGTTTACGTATCATTAAAAAATGCATTAACATAAATACGGCAGTAAGAAGAGGCAAGACAAAAGTATGTAAACTATAAAAACGAGTCAAAGTAGATTGTCCCACACTAGCACTTCCACGCAATAACTCTACCAAAGGCGATCCTACTACAGGAATAGCGTCAGGTACACCGGTTACAATTTTGACTGCCCAATAACCAATTTGGTCCCGAGGTAAGGAATAACCAGTTACACCAAAAGATGCGGTCAATACAGCCAGAACCACGCCTGTAACCCAAGTCAATTCGCGAGGTTTTTTAAAGCCACCGGTAAGATACACGCGAAATACATGCAGTATCATCATTAGAACCATCATACTTGCTGACCACCGATGAACTGATCGTATTAACCAACCAAAGTTAGCTTCCGTCATTATATATTGAACAGAAGCAAAAGCCTCGGTAACGGTTGGACGATAATAAAAAGTCATAGCAAAACCTGTAGCTACTTGTACTAAAAAACAAGTCAGCGTAATGCCTCCTAGACAATAAAAAATGTTGACATGAGGAGGAACATATTTACTAGTTATATCATCTGCAATCGCCTGAATCTCGAGACGTTCTTCAAACCAATCATATACTTTATTGAGATAGGTAAAACGCTAACAGCCCCCCTCTAAGAACCATATAGGAGAATTTTTTCTCGTACGGCTCAAGCAAACACACCCAACTAAAGTTTCTTAATCTCTGATTTTTTATTTTCGGAAGATACGCAGGAATAAAAATCGGAAAGGAAAGTTTTTCTTTTTGCGGTGATAATGCCAATATATCAAGTCGGCTCATCCATCTTTCTCTTAATTGTTACTATAGGCCTCTTGAATATTCTCTTTTCCTATTTTGTATCTTTGATTTGTTATTTTTTTTTTTTTAATGCGGCTTTTTTATCAGTGATAGGAATTTATCTTGTTAAGACCCTATGAATTGATTGAAACCCTAGATTCATACTATAACCACGATGACTCACTAAAACCTAAACGCTAATTCCAAGGATTCCTTGAGTAAGAACCTTTGGAGCATCACTTATTCAATCAATCGGAAATGACTAAAAATACCAAAAATTTTATCTATTTTTTTTATAGTCATTATAGAGTTTGAAAGAATATAAATCTTTCGATTTATAACGTCTAATTCTTTTTTTGCAAAGAAAAAATTGATTGGATCCGATCGCGAGGTCTGAATATTAAATAAATATGAATCATAGTTCACATTTTTCTTCATCCATTTTAGATATTACGTGTTCCAGATAAAAAAAATATCTGACGAAGTAGAACCATCTCTATCAGGATAAGATGACAGACTCGTTCTCTGTACTATCAATAGGATCCATTCTAACAAGTCACACACTCATATTCCAGAAATACAGAAGGAAAAAAATTCCGCGATCGAACTGCCAAAACGAGGCGTTAGAAATAGAAAAGGTAGTCCTTAAAATTTTTTTGTATTAAAAGGGTAGAACTTCTTCGTTCTTTTGAATTCCCCTTTCTTGTCGATTTATTTAATTCATTGAAATTCCATCCAATAAAACCGAAGAATTATAAATTTCCAAAATAATACATAAGAATATTGCAAATAAAGCCATTGCAACTCCCATCAAAGGAGTAGTTCCCCACCCCGGAGCTACTTTACCATATTCCGAATTCAACGGTTTCAATAAAACCCCCACGGTAGTTGGTTTTGGACGCGATCTAGAACTACCCTCAACGGTTTGTGTAGCCATAAATCCAATTTTTTTGTTGAGATCTGTTGACTTTGTATACCATTCCATTGTAAATAAATGATTTTATCATAGATCCATTGGTGTCTTGAAATTATATATATAATAATGGAAACAGCAACCCTAGTCGCCATCTTTATATCTGGTTTACTTGTAAGTTTTACTGGGTATGCCTTATATACCGCTTTTGGGCAACCCTCTCAACAATTAAGAGATCCTTTCGAAGAACACGGGGACTAGTTGAGGTAATGAGTCTTCCAATATTGAAATAATATTGGAAGACTCATTACCTCAATTGAGATAATGAAAAATCATTTCTTAGTTGGAACTTTCGGAGGTTCCCGAAAAAAGATAGCGAAAAAAATGATCCCTAGAGTCGAGACTAATAAAAATGTATAAACCAATGCTTCCATAGATTTTTTTGTGGTTTACAATTATAGCTTCCATACCTGTTTACTCGAGATTATTTTCCCGATAAGGATAAAAAGTAAAAAAAGGGCGGTGATTCAAATAAAGATTTCTTTAGTATCTTATGTCAAATAAAAAAAAATATATATAAGAAAAATTGTTGTATTAGACTCCTTGTCTTCTTGTAGTTGGATCGCCAAGTTTTTGGAATGCCCCAAATTCTACCTGAGCATCCAAATCGGGGTCAATACCAGCAAAAACATCTCTGAACAAGGTTCTAGCCCCATGCCAAATGTGTCCAAAGAAGAAGAGTAGGGCAAAGGAAGCATGTCCAAAAGTAAACCAACCCCTTGGACTACTACGAAAAACACCATCAGATTTCAAAGTAGCACGGTCTAATTCAAAAATTTCACCCAATTGAGCACGTCTAGCATATTTTTTTACAGTCGCGGGATCACTATAATTGACTCCGTTGAGTTCACCACCATAGAACTCAACAGTTACACCTACTTGTTCAACGCTATACTTAGATTCCGCTCTTCTAAAAGGAACGTCAGCTCTAACAATTCCGTCCCCATCTATCAAAACGACAGGAAATGTTTCAAAAAAGGTAGGCATACGGCGTACAAAAAGTTCACGGCCATCTTTATCCCTAAAAATGGGGTGTCCCAACCATCCAACAGCTATTCCATCGCCGTTGTCCATTGAGCCCGCTCTAAATAATCCTCCTTTTGCCGGATTATTGCCGATGTAATCATAAAAAGCTAATTTATCAGGAATTTTTGACCAAGCTTCTGATAAACTTTGATTTTCCGCTAGCCCAGCACTTACTCGTCGGTATATTTCTTGCTGAAAGTATCCCTGATCCCATTGATAACGAGTGGGGCCAAATAATTCGATCGGAGTGGTTGCTGAACCATACCACATAGTTCCGGCAACAACAAAAGCTGCAAAAAAGACAGCAGCGATACTACTAGAAAGAACGGTTTCAATATTGCCCATACGTAATCCTTTGTATAGACGTTGAGGCGGACGGACACTAAGATGGAATAGACCTGCTAATATGCCTAATGTCCCTGCGGCAATATGATGAGACGCTATTCCTCCTGGAACAAAAGGATCAAAACCTTCCACGCCCCACGCTGGACTTATTGGTTGTACTTTTCCAGTTAGTCCATAAGGGTCGGATACCCAGATTCCGGGACCATACAAGCCTGTTACATGAAATGCGCCAAAACCAAAACAAGCCACGCCGGCAAGAAATAAATGAATTCCAAAAATTTTAGGCAAATCCAAAGAAGGTTTTCCCGTACGTTCATCAGAAAATATTTCTAGATCCCAGTACACCCAATGCCAAATAGCTGCTAAAAAGCACAAACCAGAAAACACAATATGTGCGCCGGCCACACCTTCGTAACTCCAAATACCCGGATCCGTTATAGTCCCCCCTGTAATACTCCAACCGCCCCATGAATTGGTTATTCCTAAACGAGTCATGAAAGGTATAACGAACATACCCTGTCTCCACATTGGATCAAGAACGGGGTCAGAGGGATCAAAAACGGCTAATTCATATAGAGCCATCGAACCGGCCCAACCGGCAACCAGAGCTGTATGCATTATATGGACAGAAATCAACCGGCCGGGATCATTCAATACAACAGTATGAACACGATACCAAGGCAAACCCATGGAAATACCCCTTAAGAAAAATGACACTATGTAACTTTATTGCATTAGAAAAGACTAAAATTAGGCAAAGGACCCCCTATTGTTCAATAGATTATCGCGGAACAAGGGTTAATCTATGTTCTATTCTGTTGTTAATAAGGAAACTTTTTTGTTTGTAGGAGTAAAGAGAAACAAATCTATTCTATATCCGATAAGTATCAATCCGCAATGGGAAGTTGATATCATCTTGTATCAGTAAATACTTTGCTACTTGGTGATTATTGAAAGGTTATTCATAAGAAATTGACTTTATTTATTCGATCTTGATTTTAAACTAAACTTTTCTAATCTATGCCTAAAATATTAGGATTGATATTATGAAGACACAAATTCTATTATTACGTTTCCACATCAAAGTGAACCATAGTACTTAATTTTTTGTTTGATTTAATGCCTATTGGTGTTCCAAAAGTTCCCTTTCGAAGTCCTGGAGAGGAAGATGCATCTTGGGTTGACGTATAGTGCGACTTGTCAGATATATTGGGTCGTATGGGATTTCCCCGTTCTCTCTCCCGATTGAGATATCCTCCCTTTCGCCCAAGAAAGATTGATTGAATCATAAAAAATTTGGAGCGTGAAAGGCAATTAGATCCTTGTTTGAGTTTTAGGGGGATTCAGATTAACATTTATAATAATTTATGGTTGGCTCGGTTGGACCAATAAAATGAAGTATCCAGGCTCCGTTTATCAAAAACCCAATTCCAATTGGGAATATATTGAAGATTATTACTTCTATTATTAGTATACATTTTTTGACTTTAACGTTTAACTAACTGTTTTGCTTTTAAATTCAAATAAAAAATAAACAATAGAAAAGAGAAATAAAAAAACACATGTGGTATTGGAAAAATTTGTCCTATATGTGCAAATCCGAAATCGGGCAGATCTTTACCCGGAGTAGAGCATAAACCTAAAAGAATTCAAAGGGCCCATTCAAGAACAAGAAAATGACATCGTGATTTTGATTGGATCGCGATGAACTGATACATCAATGAAAAGTAAGTTCAATAAGTTTAGTAAATTCTCTTTTTTTTTTTTTTTAGTCGAATTTTTTGTTTTAGAATATAATTCTATAATATAATTGGGGGTAAAGGCGCAAAAAGTAATATTTATTGAAAACTAGACTAGAAAAAACTCATTATAATCATTTTATTATAACATTCAAATTTTGAAAAACTCTCTAAAAAAAAAAATGAAAAACGAATTGAATCGACACGTTGATTTTTTTCACAATTTTTTTGAACCGTATGCATAAAAAGATGCATGTACGGTTTCGGCGGGATGCCCTTACTTATCCCAATCAACCGACTTTATCGAGAAAGATTACTTTTTTTAGGCCAAGAGATCGATAGCGAGATCTCTAATCAACTTATTGGTCTTATGGTCTATCTTAGTATCGAGGATGATACAAAAGATTTGTATTTGTTTATAAATTCTCCTGGCGGCTGGGTAATACCTGGAGTAGCCATTTATGATACTATGCAATTTGTGCGACCAGATGTACATACAATATGTATGGGGTTAGCTGCCTCAATGGGATCTTTTATCCTAGTCGGCGGAGAAATTACCAAACGTTTAGCATTCCCTCACGCTTGGCGCCAATGAGTTTTTTATTTTAGAGAAAAAAAGAATACAATACTATGCCTTCACCATAAAAAAAATGAAGTAATAATAGCATGGCACTTTGAATTCGATATGATAAAATTTTGTCTCTATTTTCAAAACATTAGATTATGTATCGAAAGGGTAGTATGAGATGAAGAATAGTCCCGATTTTTTTTGAGGGGGGGTTCGTTTCAGCGTCACAAACTTTTTTCATACCAAAAGACTCTAAAAACAATATTTCTGTTTGAAAGAGTACAAAAAAGTCTTTTTTCCTTATTTTTCGGATCAAAAAGAAACTTTGGGATTGCTGAATTATAGACAAAATAAATAGAAAGCAACGGAGCCATCATAGTATTTTTAAATACCTCTGAAAAGAAGGGTGGTAATTGGATCATTTACTGATCGGGATCTGATCGATCCTATTTTTTTCTTTCTTTCACGGAAAAACGTAAATTCCATTGTAAAGCCGTATGCAATGCGAAAAAAATGCACGTACGGTTATTCAATTCACCATCTAGGCGCGAGATATAATACTTTTTATTATTAAGGTATCATCAGGGTAATGATTCATCAACCTGCTAGCTCTTTTTACGAGGCCCAAACGGGAGAATTTATCTTGGAAGCGGAAGAACTATTGAAATTGCGCGAAACCCTCACAAGGGTTTATGTACAAAGAACGGGCAAACCCCTATGGGTTGTATCTGAAGATATGGAAAGGGATGTTTTTATGTCAGCAACAGAAGCCCAAGCTCATGGAATTGTTGATCTTGTAGCGGTCGAATAAAACAAGTTAAACATTTTTGTTTTAATTTTATCTTGTTACTGGGTTTATCTTAAGATTCTATTAACTAGAAATAGAAATGCATTCGGTTAGGATTGATCTAAACCAGCCCATTTTGGATATAATTCAGCATGCCAACTATTAAACAACTTATTAGAAACACAAGACAGCCAATCCGACATGTCACGAAATCCCCCGCTCTTCGGGGATGTCCTCAGCGCCGAGGAACATGTACTAGGGTGTATGTGTGACTCGTTCAGATTATGAGCTGGAACAAAAGCAAACGAAAAGAAAAGAAGACATTTTTCCAGTATCAATAATTCGGACTGGTGAATAGGATAAAACGGAAAAACTCAATCAACTCGCGAAAAAAAATCTATTCATCTATTGTGTCTGAAATTTATGGTTTCTCTTAGTGTAAAAAAAAAAATTCCCAGTAGTAGCGTTAACGCTATCCATTTAGCGGGAATCCTTTTTTAAGAGAAAAAATAATGCTCCCTTATATTTGCACGAACGGACTAGCAGGGTCAGCTATCCAGCTAACCTTCAAAATTAAATACCGTTACTGTATAGGTGGATCTAATTGTGAAAGACCTAGTACTGGAAAATTCATGGGTAGAGCCAAAAAAAATTTGAACTGTACAAGTTTATCAATATACAGAAATTAAGTAAGGGGGCTCCGGTGTATAGAGAGGACCTAGCCGTTTAATAAGTAACCATAGAAACGAAGGAACCCACTATTTTTTCCATATTTACTATGTTAAATTGAATTGAAAATTGACATTTTTTGAGTTTTCTTTACTTTCCTTTGATACATTAATTTCTTAGTTTTTTGTCTTGTTTCAAGACGAAATGTCGCAAAAAAAAAGAAATAACAAATAGTGGTCGGGAAGGTTAGAGCAGCAAAAGCCATTAGGATTTTTATTTTATATATTGGAAAAATCCGTTTTGTTATTAATAGACCAGGAGGGGAGAAAAGAATAACTCAACGAAAGAAAATAAATGAGTTATTCATTAAAGTTTCATTTATTAAATGACTAGAGTTAAACGAGGATATATAGCTCGCAGACGTAGAACAAAAATGCGTTTATTTACATCAACCTTTAGAGGGGCTCATTCAAGACTTACTCGAACCATTGCTCAACAGAAAATAAGAGCTTTAGTTTCGGCTCATAGGGATAGAGGTAAGCAAAAGAGAGATTTTCGCCGTTTATGGATCACTCGGATAAACGCAGTAATTCGCGACAACGAATTATACTATAATTATAGTCAATTTATAAATGATTTGTACAAGAGACAGGTACTTCTTAATCGTAAAGTACTGGCACAAATAGCGATATTAAATCGGAATTGTCTTTATATGATTTCAAATGAGATCATAAATAAAGAAGATTGAAAAGAATGACCCGAAATGATTTAAATGCGATTCCCCGGAGTTTATTCTCCGGGAGTATAGAGTATAAATGAGTCTGATAAAATACGATAAATAAAAAAAAAAGCAATAAATCCAGTCAAAAGAAAATTTTTTTTCCCTGTATTTTTTATTTTTATTATCTTACATTACGATACGACAATCAAATCGAAAATCTCAGGTTTTTTTAGAACAAAGCTACAATCCATGCTACAATCCATGTTTGAGTTCAGATTCCTTTTTTGATTCAATTTCATTATTATTATCAATTAAATAAAGAAAAACCATATTATTATTTTTATTTATTTTTGGTTCTAAAACTATAAGTTCTATTAGTCGACTCGGTTCTTTCAAATTGTTTCTCATTATTAAGAAAAGGTAACAACGATAAAATACGAGCTTGTTTTATAGCAATAGTAATTAATCGTTGTTGTTTCAAGGTTAATCTATTTACTCGCCTAGATAATATTTTTCCTTGTTCACTAATAAATCGACTAATTAAACTCATGTTTCTATAATCAATTCGATCCCCCGGTTGGATCGGGGGCAAACGCCTACGAACAGATCGCTTGGATTTAATAAAGGGTCGCTTGGATTTATCCATAGTTTGTTTCATTTCTGTCTTATACCGAAAATCCTACTTCTTAATTATATTAATTATAATTTTTTTAGGTCCAGCCAAAATAGGATTTGGTTTGTTTATTTCTCGTTTATTTATTTTTGTATTTATATTTATATATAATAATATTTAAATATAAAAAATAGTCCATATTTTAAAAATTATAAGGAAATCGTTTTGTTTTGGCCCCCTTCATTGAATTGAAAGGATGATAGCCAGACGTTCAGTTTGCTCGATTTTATTTCTTTATCTCTCCATGAATTGTATGTTTGTAACAATAGGAACAGAATTTTCGCAATTCTAACCGACTAGGTGTATTGTGCCGATTCTTTTGAGTAATATATCTGGAAACACCCCTTGATTCCTTATTAACACTCTTTCGAACACAACTATTACATTCCAAAATAACTTTGACTCGGACATCTTTTCCCTTAGCCATGAACCTCCTTTTGATTTTTGGGATTTTGGATTCAAACAATTTTTCTATTTTTATTTTCGACCCGAAGTGAAGAATAAAGGAAAAGAAAAAATAGATGCTGCGAACTCGAAATACAATTAAAAAGAATTCGTTGCAATCAATAGAGTAATAATAATAGTATATAAATTAGCAAAAAGTTTCGAACTCTATTGCTACTCGCAGTATTTTATTTAATTTAAGTATCTTGTATAATACTTTTATGCTAAACTCATCCTTTTTTTATTGCCCTAATTTTTTGTAAATAGGGCAATAAAAAAGTCGATTTAACTTCTTAACTTCATCAAAACTTGAGGTCAGACTCGAATGAAAAAGGGAGATTAGTCACAGAAAATTAATTCTTTCTGTAATCCTCATTACTCCCCTCCCATTTTAATAACTAGAATGAAAAAAAAGGGAATGTCAACGCATCTGGGAAAAAACGATTTATTTCTATTAATAGACCGGCTAAAGACCCAAACCATAGAGTACTTAGTACCGGTGCTACGGAAAGATATGTTTTTAGATCTCGCATTGAAAACCCTCCTTCGTAAGTTAGTTAATGTATAAAATAAAGGTAATACATATCTAATCTATGAGCAGATGTATATAGAGATAGTCAAGGATCACTTGGGTTTGTAAATGAAATGCATAAAAAAAATGATGAACAAAGATCTAGTAAATAAGAGATTTTAAAAGTAAAATAATAGCATACCCTTCCTACGGAACTCAGTAGTCACAAAAAGTTTTTTAGTTTTTTTTTTACGCCAGGGTTTGTTTTCATATCTTTCTATAAAATAAAAAAAAGAAAATATAAAAAAAATACATATAAAAATACTTTATATGATATGAGACCAAAAAGAAGAAGTGGCACGGCAAGATAAACCATGTCATTTTTTGTTAAATATGGATGTGGAAAACAAGACAAGGATTCTTTACAATTAGACTGTTGTAACCAATTGAATTGAAAGGGATGTAGCGCAGCTTGGTAGCGCGTTTGTTTTGGGTACAAAATGTCACGGGTTCAAATCCTGTCATCCCTACCTAATTACTTTTACTCTGAGAAGTAAGGAGGAATTAACAAAAATT